TTGATATCAAGAGATCAAATGAGTTCTTTATTCGTTGATTGAATGATAAATGACTACAAGCGAAGGAGATACACGATTTAAATAATGGAAGATCCAATATTTCACAATTGTATCTAGAATAACTGGAAAAGTGGAAACAAGACCGGATATAATTTTATCGTTATGAGCCAATCCAAAATCGTTGTAGACCGAACCAATCATAAGTTCCCAACCATGGGTTGAATGAAATCCGATCCATAAATCAGTAACTAAAAGAATTGAAAAAGCTTTTATTGTGTCACTCAAGTTATACAGGAATTCCTGAACCCAAGAATTAAGAATAACAAGTTCTTCATTACCCAGAATACAATAACCACTTAGAATAGCGAAACAGATTATATTTGTCGAGAAATTTAAAATGATATGGAGATTATACTCATCGTGTGTTTTGATTAATTGTACCGTTTCCTTGTGTATTCCTATACGAAGCTTTTGTATCTGTGTTTCAGGGTATTCCTTTATCATTTCGTCCAAGAGGAATAGTTCTTCTAATTCTATAAATTTTTCTAGAATCCTTTTCTCTTGAATATCATTCAAGAAAGTTTCGGATTGCCGGGTATTCCACCAATTAATAACCCAAGGTTCCAGACTTTTATTAAATGAAAGAGAGACCCACCAGGGCAAAAATACTATGGATACAAGATATGGGAGGGAAGTCAATGATTTTTTTTTTCATTTTTTATCTGTAAATTGTTAATGAATCTGCTGCATTCGTGGATTTTATCAGATATTTATCTGAACACAAATTCTATAACTAAGGTATCGTATCGAACCAATGAATCTATTCCCATTTTTGTGTAAAAATTTAGTTCTTGTATTTAGAAAAATTGAGATATCTCTATTGGGTAAATTCCAACTAATTTCATCTCCATTTGTTATTTGGTCCTGTCGATGAATACTCGAAAATCCACTAGAAGTAACGAATATGATTTGGATTTCGAAACAAAAAAATGCCTTCTCGGATCAATTAATTATTTCGAAATGTTTCACCGCCTAACCACAGTCCAGGAATAATGTAACCTATAAATTCGAAATATTGGGTCTAAAAAGATGAATTCTGTATTACGAAATAAATGTTCGAATATGTTTGATGAATGCATACTTAATTAGACTTTTTATTTTTATTAGTATAAATTATATAAAATTTTATTTAGTATAAATTATAAATTGGGGGCTCCCTACGCATAAAAAAAGGGTTTTGGTATAGAAAAAATGGATTTTTATTAGAGTTTAGTTGTTCCATATAAAATCTCCCACTTTTGTTTTATTCCATGTGGGTTTACCCGCTAACGCTAACAGAAGGGAGAAATAAAATATAATATGTTTTGATCAAATTAAGTCTTTTGAAGAAACTTCAATTGTATTAAAAAGGGAATTAGGAAGTTCCCTCCCTCATACTGAGAAAACATTAATTCTTCATTTCAAAATACTTCGATTGGTACACGCAAGAAATAGGCTAATTCGGCAGCTTTTTGTTCAATTTCTCGTGGAGTAAGATTCTCATCAGTGCCAGTCAAGGGAACCGCCCCTTGGCCTCTTATTTCCATATAAAGGACACGACGAGGATAAAGACCCTCTTTAACCTCCATTCTGATGGATTGGATATCTCTCATAAGGAAACGAAGGAAAATGCGACGATTTATTCCAGGAAATCCCCAACGAAAAATACAAACAATTCCTTCTTTTCTATCAAATCGGTCATAACCACTACCTACATTCCACGCAATTGCACACCACAAATAGGAGCTAATAAATAGACCCGCGATCCCATAAAAAGACATTATGATCCCTTGCGGAAAAAAAAATATTTGCTGAGATGGAAATACGGATATAAGATTCCTACCGAGATAACTGGAAGTTCCAACCACTAAGAACCCTAATGAACCTAAAAAAAGGATACAGGCCCAAAAAAAATTACTTGTTTTTCGAGACCCCGTTATAAGTTCTATCCAGATATGCTCTGATCGCCAGTTCATACTATACTTACTATACTAAGGTTGTATTCGATTGGAATTGAGAGAATAACCCAAATGAATTTGACTTTACTTTTCTTGACCCCCAAGTAACTCTCATCAACTAGCACTATTTTGACGGGAACTATTAGGAGTAATTAGTTAGATAAATTGACTTTATATTTCGCCGATCCATTTTTAACCAGCTATACCTATATATAATCTGCATTTATGTAGATATCGTGTATCCGTATGCATATGAGTCTCTCATTTGTGTTCGGAAAGAGCCACATATCGTACCATATTAGACTAAATAAATATTTGTATTATGATCCAGTGTTGAAATAAATTGATGAGATTTGCTCTCATCGAATCTAGACAATCTTATTTTCTTGGACATGAAGAGATAAAGAAGCCATTGCAATTGCCGGAAATACTAGGCCCACTAAAGGCACAAAAATAGAGGGTAGATCTGTCATAGAATGGGTGCCCCAATTTAATATTTGTATTTTAAAGATATCTTATGATAAGTATATCTAATATAAATAATATTAAGTAGTTAATAAGTGCAAGGAATATAGACCTGAATTAAGTGTACCTAATTCATCGTTCTACATAAATATGTATGATAATTCACTTTAATATAAAAAACTTTCCTATTCTTCTTCTTCCATCCTTTTTTATTCTTTCTATTTTTTTTACTAAGGGTATTAAAGAGTTTATTATGAGTTCGCGACTTTCACTAATCGAATCCAACAAAGCAAACGGTAACTCGATTCTATAATAAAAAATAAAAGTGAGGGTTCTTTCACTCCTTTCTATAATATATCATATTTGAATCTTATATCTTATAATTAATATAAGATTCAAATATGATATATTATTAATAAGATAATTAAGATATATTTATATTATTGTCTCTATTAAAATGAAATTAATACGTTAAGAAGGCCAAATAAAATTCTTTTTTTTATTAATGTCTTCCCTTCCCCCAATTCCTCGGAAGGAGAAACTTACTCTTTTATCTTTATTTATCCTAAATATATTGAATTTTGATTCAGAGGAAAGAAACCGTGGAGCTGAAATAACTCACTCAGAACACCCCTTAAAGGATTACGTGGTACGATTGGGTCGAATAAGCCCTTATGGAATGAATACTCAGCCGCTTGTGAACCATCGGGTACTGTTTTATTCAATATTTGTTCAATTACTCTTTTACCCGCAAATGCAATGTAGGCATTTGGTTCAGCAATAATGACATCTCCCAACATACCAAAACTGGCTGTTACTCCACCAGTTGTAGGAGATGTAAGGATTGATATATAGAATAACTTTTTATTTGATTGATAATCATATAAAGCAGAAGATATTTTAGCCATTTGCATCAAGCTCAAACTTCCTTCTTGCATGCGTGCTCCCCCAGAAGCACACACAATAATAACAGGTAAAGATCGATTAGTAGCATACTCGATCAAACGGGTGATTTTCTCGCCGACTACGGATCCCATACTACCTCCCATAAACTGAAAATCCATAACCCCAACTGCTATTGGAATACCATTTAGTTGACCTATGCCTGTTTGAACAGCTTCAGTTAAACCTGTTTTTCTTTGATAAGAATCAATACGATCTTTATAAGGTTCTTCCTCTGAATGAAATTCAATAGGGTCCATAGAGACCATCTCTTCATCCATAGGATCCCAAGTGCCCGAATCAATCAAAAGTTCGATTCTATCTGAACTACTCATTTTCAAATGATATCCACACTGTTCACAAATATTCATTTTTGACTTAAAAAATTTTTTATAATTTAATCCATAACAATTTTCGCATTGAACCCATAAATGTTTGTATCTTTGATTTATATCGAAATCATTAGACTCTTCTCTTATATTGAGATCGCTGTCATTATTACTAATTTTTATACTCGAATTCCCGCTTTCACTACTTTCAGTATAAATAAAACTATAATTATAATTATAACTGTTACTGTAATAATCGGTATCACCTGAAATAGAACTATTAATACTGACTTCAAAATGAAGATAACTATTAATGCAACTATTAATGTGATTATTCCAACTAGATTGAGTATCATACATGTACATGTAATGATAATAGTAGTTCTTGGACCCACTATTCAAATAACTAGAAAAAAAACTTTCTAGTTCACTCATAAACATAAAAGAACTATCATTGTCAATCTCAAAAATTTGATTTTCAATATCAAAATAGACAGAATAATTGTCACCATTACTATCTCTAACTAAAAAGGTGTCATCAGAGACCAAACTCCAAATATTCCCGATATCAAATAAATAATCAACATTACTGAAAGCATAATTGTCATTATTACTCCAACTAGGAGTGTTTTTCCCCTTATCATTTATAATGGGTTCTTCACTTCCACTGGTATTTCCAATAACATCAGAATTATCCATTGATTTACTTAGCCCACATCTATGTTCTAACTTTTTGTTAAACAACATCGAATTGAACCACCATTTTTCCATAGAGTCTTATCGCCCCCTATTTGACGAGAATACAATAGATGAATAGTCATTCGATGAATAATCATTTTTTTATTATGTATATAGTCTTTTCCTCAATTATAACTATAAAGACAGGGTTCTCTCACGTCATGGACAAATTATCAAGGATAAATCGTTCTTTTTTTATTCCTATAAATAAAGAATTAATTTTCATACAATCTCATATAATTAAATAATACATTTGTATTGCAACATGGAACGAAAAAGACAATATACAGGAGGGGTAGAAGTGGCCCTTCCCTGGCTTGATCTATGGTTTGAAGCTACGCAATATAAAATGATCCACCAATAATCCCCAATAATACCAAGAATCCATAGGATTAATTTAATTTTAATTATGGATCCAACGATAAAATAAACAATAAAATAATAAACAATACAAATAAGAAAGAAATATGGGGTTGTTTTGTCTTCGACCTTAATCTTGTATTTAGATCTTGTGTATATAGGTAAGATC